ATATTGACAAATTCTTGCTTTGCGTGGTCTAAGTAAATAAAAATAAATCTGCTTATACAATTTAATCTATATCGAATTTAAATATCAGAATAGCTGATATAGTCATCATTCAATGGGTCAGGTCCACTTACTTTTTCTTTATTTAGAATTTGATAGTGGGTGTTATAAGAACATTGGAGAAATAAGAACACCTTGGTTTGTCGATTAATAATAGGAATTGTATATATAGAGTATTATAGAATATTTCTGTTATGTCCCAGGACAAAAAATTTGTGAATAATGAGACATGAGGAGGACTACTATGTCACTACAGGTGGACTACTCCTAATACGTGCAATTATTCATTTTGCTAATCAATAAATGTTCAACTTCCTAACTCAAAGTCAGAATAATAAGAATTCGTTATAATGGTGGTTATCCTTTTCTTTTTAGAAAAAATAATAGAGATATTTTCCGCTGAAAAACGAAGGCTAAAACTTGAGTTTAGTGGAAAAAAAAGCCCTTTATCAGATTTGAACCGATGACTTACGCCTTACCATGGCGTTACTCTACCACTGAGTTAAAAGGGCCGTTTTATTCAATTCATGAATTAGCCATTTTTTTTTTTCATTATGAGTCTACTGCATATATGTATATATGTACTATATGTACATAATATATACGTATATGCATAGGAGTTCATTCAGGAACAATAAATTGGATTTACTCCAAAATAAGATTATTATTTTGAATTTTTGAAAAAAAATTCTAAAAAATCATAACATAAAAGAAAGTAGGAAAGATTTTTTGGATCTAGTCATACCATTAGACTATATTGACAATTCCAAAAAACTGCTCATACTATTATCATAGTATGATGATGGTCGGGCGTATATGCCCCTATCGTCTAGTGGTTCAGGACATCTCTCTTTCAAGGAGGCAGCGGGGATTCGACTTCCCCTGGGGGTAGGGTACTATGAAAGGAAGTTGATCATAGATTATCGATAAGCCTAGAATGAATTCTTCCTGGGTCGATGCCCGAGTGGTTAATGGGGACGGACTGTAAATTCGTTGGCAATATGTCTACGCTGGTTCAAATCCAGCTCGGCCCAATAATTCACCGCTCCATGAATATGATATAACCAATTTGTCTTCCATAAATGGAAATGCCTAATCCGTAGAAATAAAGAGAAAGAATCAATTTTTTTTCTCTATCCCTATTTTTCTCTTTCTGATCTTTCTAAGGATCTAATTCATGATACTTTACTTAATTAAGTAAAGTATCATGAAAAGCAAACAAAAAAGTTTAGTTCTTTTTTCTGATTGATTATCCACTTTTGGCCGTAAAATAATTATTGGTTACTAGTAATCTGTGTCACTCTCACTATAGCCCATATTATATGTGGATATGATATCAGTATATCATTCCTGTCTTTCTTACAATACGACGACTAGGACTAGAATGTTCTTATGATTACATTAAGAATATGTAAGATTAAGAATATGTATGCCATACACTTCGCTGGGATTGTAGTTCAATTGGTCAGAGCACCGCCCTGTCAAGGCGGAAGCTGCGGGTTCGAGCCCCGTCAGTCCCGAACTAGGATCCGGTGAATTTATCAATTTATCTCTCTCTTTTCACGGAAAAGGGGGACAGGAAGCAAGATCTAATCCCCAGTGGGGATCCTTATTTCTTTTGTTTTTTATTTCGCATTTATCATCACACAAATATGGATACGGGAATTTCAAATCTTTCCACTACTCCCGATTGATAAAGGAGAGACATATCATATGTACATTAGTACAATTGGTGGTATTACTATATTCAGTATTTTTAGAGATACCATCCTCGTCTTACTTTCTTTTTCGATTGTTCTTGATCAATGAAATGGAGTAGAGTGATCCTATTTTACCGGGAGTACATACAAAAATGGTATTCGTTTATTGTACGATGGACAATGAACTTAACATAATTACCCCGACAGAGTACTTTTCAGGTTAAACCACACCTTTTCTAGTTCTGACTTTGTTTGTGTATCCTCAATGACTAATTGTAAACAATCTATCTCATTCTCATTCAAATTGCAGACATCATTTTTGATGTATGCATTCCAGTACAAATAAATACAAGAAAGAGGATACTAATAAAATAAAAGAAAAGACCGAGCAAGGACCCTTTTCAGTAAATTTGTTGGAATATTTGATCTTTTTTATTTAATCCCTTTTTTTCCATCTCACCTCGTTTGGGTCTGTGTGTGACCCATAGAATACCGGTCATATAATACCTCATAATTGTAAGTATAATACACAGGAAGGAGAGTTGTATAAGATAAGGAAGACAGTAGGTTATAGAAAAGAAAAAGTGGAAGAGGATGAAAAATCCAATGGGATTCCTGATCCAATAAAAAATCCCATTTCGTAATTAGTATGGATAAAGGATCTTCCCATGTTATACTATTCAATTCTCGACGATGAATCGATTTGATAGATCAGATATTGTTATTCATAATATTGATCCTATTCAGTATCATCAGGATCAATTCATCCCAATGAATTTACAGGAGTTAAATTTCTCATCTCTATGGGATTACATCCCGAGTTATTGCGAAGAAAAAAATAAATAAATAATGAAATTATGGAAGTCAATATTCTCGCATTTATTGCTACTGCACTGTTCATTCTAGTTCCTACTGCTTTTTTACTTATTATCTACGTAAAAACAGTCAGTCAAAATGATTAATTTGAATCTGAATTATTAGTTCTTATCAATCCTTTTTTCAATGATTGAAGAAATGAAAGAAAGGGATTAAAAGAAAATTCCAAGTCTTAAATGAAATGATCTGGTTGGAATCATAAAGTGTGGTAGAAAGGACTATATATAGTCCTTTCTACCACACTTTAGAGTATTTTATATTATCTAATATTGTATACAATGATATTATCATATAAAGTTGTATTGTATACAGATATAGACTTTATCTAAATGGAGGGTTTATATAGATCAATTTACAATATGTATGTATATGATGTATTAGATGTACATCTAATCTAAATAGTAGACTAGTACATCGAAATAGCAGTCTAATTCTATTTCTTTTTTTCGCTACATCCACTCGATTTCGATCAACCCAAAATAATCGAAGGCCAATTCTTCTAATTCCTAGGTTTCTTATAATTTTATATATAGGTTCCGGGATCCATCAAAAGAATCAATAGAGGAAGAATAGTATAGGAATATACTATAGCAAAAGAAAACAAAACCAAGGAATTTTTTTGATTTCCCATCCCAAGAAGTCATTGATTGAGCCATTAACAGATCATTTACGAAGTTCTATGGTAACTTCTTCAGATTTTGAAAGGAAGTAGATTAGTAAAGGGGACTCGGACCATTTTTCATGCTTAAACATGACATGAGATGAGTCAAAAAAGCATAAAAAAATCTCTAGGAGTCTAAAATGTTAAATGTATGATATGTGGTGGATCACTCAGCGGAAGAAAGATCTAATTTTATTATGTGTAGAACCTCTTTGGACAACCACTAGTCACTTCCAGTAGAAAGTAAGTATCGTCGTAATCTAATAGCAGAACGATTTGTTCTTAGAACAGTGAAAGTAAAGAAAGAGAGAAACAAATAAAGAAAAAACTAGGGATTGGTTTTTTCTCGTTGTAATATCCATAATTCTGGTAAGAACAGGTTTATCCAAACAGAATATTTAGGAGGAATTCGGTTGGAAAAAATTTCCTATCATGCGTAGATTTGAGTTTTGAAATACAACTAAACTATAGTAATCATTCGTTGTTTGATCGAATGGTTATTATTCATTATTGTCTTTCCAGTATAATTTTGAAAGAGAGACAAGCTTTTTAAAAATAAAGCTTCGAAAAACGATCAATGCAAAATGATCAATTAAACAATTGATACAATTCGATTACTCAATCGATTACTCAATCGATTACTCAATCGATTACTCAATCAATTATTAATATACCTAGAGTCCACTCCTTCCCCATACTACGAGTGAAAGGGAAAATGTAAAGACTACCATTAAAGCAGCCCAAGCGAGACTTACTATATCCATGTGAATTATATCTCCTATTTCTATGAAGGAATTATTCCATTATTGATCAATAATCATAGTAGAATCAATGGCGCAGAGTCAAAATAGGATTCTGACTTAAGGCTATTGATGAACCAATTCAATGAATCCACTCGTAACAGATTCTTTATAGGATTTCTGGTAGAATTGGGAAGTATTAAGTAAAAATATGATACACACACCTTTTCCTTGCAAATTGCAAAGTAATGCTCCTAATGGAACATGTGGGAATAGTAAGACCTATTGTTTGTTTTGTTACCTTTCTTTCATAAGCAAAAATAAAAAAAAAATATACCATCAAGATAGATAACTATCTATTGGATACCTACATTTCCTATTTGATCTAAGCCTTACTGTCTTTCTTTCTGTGAAAGAATGGGGAGACATCACTACCATTATTACATACATTTTTTTTGTAATCTCCTTACACGACCAAAGAAATCTTTTTTTTTTTTTTTTTTTTACTTTGACTCTGTTATTCTATAAGATAAGAGCCGACCAACCATCCTGATTGAATGTTTGAGTACTCGGAGTCTCTCGTAAGTATGGATACAAAGTATCTTCAGTCCTTTCCACAACTCCTAAATTGATTTCCCATCAGTCTATCCAATCTAATTCCAGACAGAGTCAGTAGACCCTACGTTAGTGTAGGTAGTGTAAGATAATTAGGAAGTCTTGATAGTCTTTCGTATAATCTTTTCTTCAATCCTAGGAGCAAAAATGGAATGTCCTTTAGGAACCTTTGGATACCAAGATTTCTGACCTCTTACTTTCGTAGTTCTGGAATTAATAAGTAAGCCTTACCTCATCCCTATTGGTATATCTGTTTGGGCCGCTACCCAGAACCCAAACAGAACCCGATTTTGAGAAAACAACTTACAGTCTTTTATAGAACTATGTATTCTATAAATCAAGTATCGACAA